ATTGGCGACTTACCCATTCAGTGACTTTGGCACTGGACGCTCCCAAAATGGAGTCGGGGGAATTCAATAATAGACGCCTGCCTTCCTTCGCCTTTCAGGGCCTATCCGAAAGAGAATCCAGTACTTCTTGGTCGTGAATATCTGAACTGGTTGTTCGCTGTTCAAGAATTCTTGTTTAGGCAGTTCATACCATCCATACATAGTGTATTGATCTAAGATTTCAATTCTTCCGTGTTTCAGCAGTAGCATATTGTTCCATGAAAAAATTTTGCATGTCATCCGGGAAAAGCCATCTTTTTCTCACCAATGTCTTTTGCATTTGATCCAATAGTGTTCTGTTAGATAGGAACAGATTTGATAAATACTGATAACTCTCGGATAGAGTATTAGAACGGAAAGATCCATTAGAACTATTGGTTCTTCTAAGCCATCTCCGGCGATGATTCAACCCTTCGAAGCGCTTTTCTTGCGTCTCCTCAAAAATCCAGCTTTTTCTCATAGATTTGATTTCGGAAGTAATAAACCACTTTAATATCTCTTCATCTGCATCTGCAAAGAATTCTCGATGTGAAAACATAGAGGCAAGGGCCGGATCTTCGGATAGGACAAAGAATGGATTTCCAGGGTTCCAAATGAATTGGCTTATTCGAAAAAGGACTTGTTCTTTGGAAATTCGAATTCTAGCTCGTGTCAGGTATATACTCTGCAAGAACGCCTCGTAAAACTTATCACCGACTTCATAATTAAACCTGTCAAATTGAGGTTCAAACCCATCGTTATCTTGATCGTCAAGCTTATAATACACACCCCTCTCCTTCTTTTGCTCATCCGCTTCAAGAGGATTAGGATTCGGTTCAACTTCATCTTCATCATAATACGAATCATTCTCTTGATCATTCTCTTCAAGCTCATCCTCTTCATAGTCCGCAAGAACGAACTGGATCTGCTTGGCCCAAAATGAACTGGACCAATAGGGAACTCCCAATTCATTGTCATTGGTCCTTTCGACCCAATCAAATAGAAAGCCCCAAGGGGACCATATTCTAGGAGCCCAAACTATGAAATTGGAGAACACCTTCTGCGGGTTGACTTTTTCCCCCGCTACAAACACCTCCTCCGATTCATAGATAAATTTCTGATCAATCATAGATTGAAATCCATTTTGTATCATATCTGAGGGATTCCTTGGTTCGGGCCGAAGAAGCAATGGCACTCGATCCTTATCAAACTGACTGCAATCTTTTTCTGTCCGTGAGCATCCCTCTAGATCTGTCCGTGAGAATCCCTCTAGAATGCCTTCTATTTCTAATAGGCCATGAACTAGATCAAAATCATTCTCAACGAGTCTACCATAAGCGATCCTATTGTTTTCCTCTGGTTCGGGTGGAGACCAAAGATCTTGAGCGACCGATCCGGCAGAACAATTCAAAAGATAAAGAAGTATCGTTAATTTCTTCGTGCTCATTCCAAGTTCGACGTACGAGCTGTACAAATAAAAATCCCCTTCGTTACAGAATGTCTTCTGCAAATAGATAGATATCGGATCTATGGGGCAATTATTTAGAAGTAAATTTTGTGCGACAGCCCTTCCTATCTGATAGAAAAGGAGCCGAGAATTCTGAACCGGTATTACATGGGCTCGCAAATCCCAAGTTTGTCTATGACGAGCGAATCTAATTGTATTTTCGTCTATAATTGATTTCCCATGTGAAATACTAATCGATAGGGCCTCATTGGTAAGTGCTATAAGATCTTGTGCATTGGAACCCATGGTTATGGCCGCGAATCCATTAGCCTGGAACGCTTTTTTTTCCAAGCGAAATCCCCTAGTATATGAAAGAGTGAAAAAGTGCTTTCGTTGTTGTGGAATAAGAGGCCTTCGTACCTTAATGCACGTATCTAATCTATGCGGAGCTATTAGAGAGGGATCCACGAATTGGGGAAAATGGGTCGAAGCAATAACAAGACTATTTCCAGTGGAAGATCTTTCACAATCCCAGGAGAGAAGGTTCACTAATAGCTCGAGGGAGAAGGAACCCGAATCCCTAAAATGCAGCTCATGAATGTTTGGAATCCATATTATGCAAGGAGAGATTGCTTTTGTTAATTCGATTTGAAGGCTGATATAAAATTGGGCTACGCGCCACACCGTGTCCATCTCCTCAGTTAGCGCATCCATCCTAGTTAGCTGTTCCAGCTCCATATTAATCTTATCGTCATGAGCATCTCTCTCCTCAAAACTATAGATACTAGGATCAAAATCAAGATCCATATCGTCAAAAACATGAATATCTTGATTAATAGCCTCAATAGGGTCACGAGCATCAATAAAAATCTCGATCTCATCATCACTGGCATCACTGTCATCATCATCATCAGCAAAACGAAAAACTGTATCCCGGAACTTGTCCAGAAATATCGTAATGAAAGGAAGATAGGAGTTTTTCGTTAGGTATTTGACCAAATAGGATCGTCCAATTCCTATAGAACCTATCACTAA